ACAACATGACCATTCTAATCTAAATAAAAAATGGCTTGAATTCTATATTAAGAATAGAATATGTGTATGCTGCGCACTTTTTTTATTTCCATGGGATTGTAGTTCAACTGGTCAGAGCACCGCCCTGTCAAGGCGGAAGCTGCGGGTTCGAGCCCCGTCAGTCCCGACCCGACGGATCCAATAAAAAAAATACATCAATTCGTCCCTCCCTTTTCTGTGAAAGGGGACGCAAATGGCAGAATTGAATTCTCACAATATTTTTTTTTCGCATTTCTGATCAAAAAAAAATATGGGAATTTCCAGTACTTCAACCCGTGCCCATTGATGACAGAGAAAGATATGTGAATTTCTAACATTATTGGCAGCACTCAGCACATTCAGGATTCAAAAAGATACTATACTGGAGCCCTTTTTTCGATTTCCCCGGTCCGTCCATTAATAGAATAGAGTGTCATATCTTTGTTATTTTTATCGGGAGCACATATTTATATGTATAAATGGAATTTTTTCTCTTTTTTGCTTGGTTTTTTGTTTTTTTGTAAACATTGGGAGTGGAAAAGCAGTCAGATGATACTTCATTAGATGATTGTACAAGGAGGCAGTGGGTTATAGAAAAGAAAGAGTGGAGAAAAAGAAAGAGTGGAAAAGAATAACAATATCAATAAAGGAAACGAATTCTTTTGCTTGGACCAGGAATCACAAATTTTTTATTGGGTGTGAATAAAATATTTTCCTATGTTATACTATTCAATTCTCGACGGTGAATCGATTTGATAGCTTAGATATTCTTATTCATGATATTGATCCGATTCGATGTCATTGAAATGTAATTCATCGCATTGAATTTACAAGTGAAAAACTTTTCATCTCTATGGGATTAAATCCCGAGTTATTGCGAAGTAAAAAAAACAATGAAATTATGGAAGTAAATATTCTCGCATTTATTGCTACTGCGCTGTTCATTCTAGTTCCTACTGCTTTTTTACTTATAATATATGTAAAAACAATCAGCCAAGGCGATTAATTTGAATAAAACTTGACTTCTCGTCATTAGTATAGTATGGTAGAAAGATTCAGATATTTCTTTCTATCATACTATACTATTCTAATTTTAGGAATGTTAGGAATGTATAAAGTTGTAATGTATAAAGATCCAAACTTAATAGAAATCAATTTACAATATCTATCTTCATAGATGTCGATATCAATTAGATATATGTAATGGCCGTCCTATCTCAATTTTTTTTTCTTTGTTTGATCCATTTTAGTTGTCTTGATTTCAATCTGAAAAAATTGCAAGACTTTACTTGTCTTGTGATTTTTTCATTCCCGGATTTCTTATTAGTTTCTATATGAATCTCGGTATCCATCAAAAAAGAATCAAATCCATGAAGGAAAGAAAAATGGAATATATATTAATAAAAAAAATCAAATAATCTCTTTTTTTACATTTCAAAGAAGTAATTGATTGAAGAGTTAACAGATGATCAAAAGAGTTCTATAGTAACTTCTTCGTATTTCGTTTCGAAAGTATACCTTACCGATTTTTTAACCTTTGATCCATGGTAGGAAATGAGTTAAATAAAACATAGCCTAAATCAAATTGCTAAAATAAGTAAGTGCGCAATATGTGACTAGACCAAGACAAGATCTTATGAAAAAAAAGAACTACTTTCTTTTCCATTTGAACAGGAAAGGAGGAAATAAAAGAAAATGAAAAAAAAAAACAAAAAAAGGGGTGGGGTTCCCTTGCCCCGCATTGTCCATATATAACTCTGGTAAGAAAGGGTTCATCTAAATAGAAAATTGAGAAAGAATTTTTTATTTCTTTTTAAAAAATTGTCTACCATCCGTATCCTTTAGATTCTCGGAATACGAAAATGGGAATTATTGAAATATTTGTTTGATTTTGATTGAAAAGGTATTATTCATCTATATTAGTCATAGAATACATTACTACATTAGAACCAAAAAATTTCTAAATCTAAATGAAGACTAATAAAAATTAATTAAATTAATTAATATTAATTAATTATAGTGAATTTCAAATAAAAGGTTTTGCAAAACCATCTAGAAAAAAATTGATACAGTTTGATTCCTCAATCCAATTATTAAATTAGTAATACCTCTAGAGTCCACTTCTTCCCCATACTACGAGTGAAAGGGAAAATGTAAAGACTACCATTAAAGCAGCCCAAGCGAGACTTACTATATCCATGTGAATTATGTCCCCTATCTCTATGAATATGAAACGAATAGAATCTGAAGGAATTTTTCCATTATTGTTCACTAATAATATAATTATAGTGAAATTACTGGCGCAGAGTCAAAAAAAAAGGATTCGGACACAAAACCATTCATGAAAGACTGCAATAAATTCACTTATAACAAGTTCTTTTAGATGATTTCTAATTGAATCGGGAAAGATTAAGCACAAGCAAAATATATAGTGACATTTTTTGGGGGAGTATCAAGAGAATGTTATTAACATGTAAGAATA